ATTAGTTGTCAATTCTTCTCTTTACCGCGGGGTAGAGCAGCTTGGTAGCTCGCAAGGCTCATAACCTTGAGGTCACGGGTTCAAATCCCGTCTCCGCAACAGTTTTTGATACAAGCAGGAATTCAAGAAAAGAGCGAGGAGATACTATCACAATCAACTCTAACAATTTTTATTACTTATTAAGTAATTTATTTAATAAAGTAATAAGTCAAATAAAGTAATATAAAGTAATAAGGGCAGGGGCGGATAGCGGGAATCGAACCCGCGTCTTCTCCTTGGCAAAGAGAAATTTTACCATTCGACTATATCCGCATTTTTGAATCGTATTTGATACGTAATATATCAATCTTATTTGTGCAGAGCTAGGTTTGATACTCTGTTAGGCGTAATTTGAAAGAAAGTCGAAAAATCGAAAATAAGATATATGAAATATATATTCTATGTATCCTTAGAGATGTACTTTTTTCTATAAATTTATATAGAATATATATACGAGATCTCCTTATTCTATTAATACTTCTATATTAATACTTATAAAAAAAGGATTAATCGTCGAAAGTAGTCGTATAAATAAATAGGATAGTATTCAATTTGAGAATATTTATAGAGGATTTCGAATCTATTCGAAATCTAATAGATTAATAAAATATAAAAATCTGAATATATTACCCCTATTGATTGAATATTCCAATTCATTTTTCTATTACTATTTTCCTATTTTATTTTTTGATTTTTTTCTATATCTATATATTTTTTTATATTAAATTGATAGATTTTGGAAGTTGAATTCGATTTCGATTTTTTTTTAAGTTTTACAATATAATATATAAATATAGGATCATATAAAATATATAAATATAGGATCATATTAAATATATAAATATAGGATCATATAAATATATAAATATCATATAAATATATAAATATAGGATCATATAAATATGTATAGGATCATATAAATATTAAGTATAGAAGATTTTTCCAATAGAATAGAAAAAAAAGTTTGACCCCTCCCTCCCTATAATGTCTTAGTTTTCTTTATTTAAATTTGGGGGCTTATATATTCCATTTTTTTTAATGTGCCTCACAATTCGAAAGAATTCGTGGGGAGGGGTCCTTTCAGTTCATTTTTCGATCTATAACAAATAGTTTCAAGAGATGATAGAATTAAGAATACCCACTAGAAAAACTAATACAATCCATAATGAGGTACCGGAAAATACAACATTTTTGTTACTCGACCAACCATCAGGAGAAGCAAATACAACCGGTACACTAATCAATAAAATTGATGAAGTAGCAATTAATGCAAAAACAGCCAATTGGAAAGCTATAGTCATGTTTCTAATCCTCCAATTTACCAACAAAAGAAAACTATACCATTTGATCCCGAACTCCTCGATTCCGTTATCAAAAAAAAATTGTAATAAAAAAACATATTTTGGGTTTTATCATGAATCTATTGATTTTCTATGACGTATTACCTACCCTTTCTTTTTAGGCATGGATCGAAGGTTTGTTTTTATTTCAGAAAAAGACATGCTGGATCATGCATCTTCTATAATATTTAGAAAAATAAAGAGTGACCAATTGATTCACACTGGATATCTATGCCATGGATCATCGATCGATACTAACTATATTAATTCATATAGTTATGTTCTATTCAGTAGAATAAAGATAAAATAGAAATTGGCTTTTTGGTTGGAGAGATGGCTGAGTGGTTGATAGCTCCGGTCTTGAAAACCGGTATAGTTCACAACAAGAACTATCGAGGGTTCGAATCCCTCTCTCTCCTTTTGTTTTTGTTCGACGAAAGTATTCTTTTTCTTTTATTGGTTTGGATTGGTTCGGTTTTTTCGGGCTCGGCGATACTACCACTTAGCCGAGCCCGAAAAACAAGATTCAGAATCTCGATATAATTAGATAGAAATGCATTAAAACGAGAAGTAAAATACTGTTCTTTTTTAATTTGACCCGCTCGACTCAACCCTATATCTATATGTAGGGTAAAATCAACGTGATTCCTACTTCAAGCATTAGATCTCATATCTCAATTAAGAGGAGTCATGAAAAGAACAGGTTCTAAATCGCGATCAATTCCTTTTTCAAATCCTGCGGCAGCTGCGCGAGCTCTTCCCGCGTGCCATAAATGACCTACGAATAGGAAGAATCCTAGAACAAAATGAGAAGTAGCTAACCAACTTCTAGGAGAGACATAATTGACTGCATTGATCTCGGTAGCTACGCCACCCACGGAATTTAAAGAACCTAAAGGAGCATGAGTCATATATTCCGCGGAACGACGTTCTTGCCAAGGCTGTATGTCTTTTTTAAGTCTACTCAAGTCCAAACCATTGGGACCTCTTAGAGGTTCTAACCAGGGAGCACGTAGATCCCAAAAACGCATAGTTTCTCCCCCAAAGATTACTTCTCCGGTCGGGGAACGCATTAAATATTTACCTAAACCGGTAGGTCCCTGAGCGGATCCTACATTAGC